GCTCTATTATATTGCTCAATACGTTCACGGATAATATTACTAATTTCGTCGGCTCTAATTGTTACCATGAGTATAATTTTTTTTTTTAGTTAAAGAAAAAAAACAATGCCTACAGGAAAAGGACTAATCAGTTATTTCTGCCATCGCCTCAAACGTGTCAATATTCTCACTAATGGTACGTAAATGTAACTCCTTGTTCAAAGAACTATTCAGAGTGCCTCGAGCTCCTTTTAAAACTTGTTGGAAAACCTGTTGTCGGACTTGCTGAACCGCCCTTTGGTGGTCAAAACGAATGGTTTCATTTTTGTAATTTTCTAATTCTTCCAAAGTCTTATAAGTTGACTTAATCAAATTCAATTTTTCTCGTTCTATCTCCGAGTATCCATTCACTCGAAATTGATCTGCTTCCCTTTCGACTTTCCGTAAGCGAGCCCGGGCTTTTTCCAGCCGTTGAATGGCCCCCCCCTGCAGTTCCTCTGAATTTCGAATAGTATTCAGGATCTTCCGTTTTCGATTATCTAATAAATCACTTAATGAAAGTAGATTATCTTTCCATTCATCTCAAAACTTACATGATCCCTTCCCGAACCAAACATGAATTTTTCGATTCATTTGGCTCTCACACTCAATTACTTCAACTTTTTAAGTATGGGGGCAATTCCCATATCTTTTTTTTTTAATGTAATGAGCCTATCCTCTACCTCTCTTCTCTATTCATATTCCAAGATGTCGCGACTAATCACTAATCCAAGACCAGAATATTTTGAGGACTCTTCTGACGGAACAAAACAAAAATATTGAATTGTCAGCAAAGTTGTTTCTTTTTTTCGTCAAATCCAAAGAATTCTTTTTACTTTCTATTATACACAGGTCACCGATTCAGCATAAAAAGCGGTTGATTGAAATATTTCAAATATTTTGCATTCCAATAAAAGAAAAGGCTCAAAGGCTCAAATAATTTTATCGACATGAGTGTTTTATATCGAAAAAAAAACAAATTCCAATTATTCATTTTGCAAACATTTCTATTCTATATTAATATAGTAGTAGAAAGAGTACCATGCTGCGTCTGGACTTCAAACAGTTTGGTTTAGCTTTAACCATGTTAATGACCCCACACTATTGGTTTGGTTGATAGAGAATCAAAGCGGATTTACCAATGAATCACGAAATGCTATGGTTCTTAAATATGATTTGAAATTGATTCAGAAGTAATTCGCGGAATCGTGCACCTTTTTCGATCTAGTTATAATGAAAAAAAGTACAGCTGGTTGGATCCAGCCTATTCTTGAAATAAACAACTCGCACGCACTCCCTTTCCAAAAAAGATCAATACACCAAGGACTACACTTAGATTTATTGGATTTGTTGCTAAAATATCGGTATTAAACCCGAAACTCCCGGCAAATGACCAGCGAACCAAGGAAACGAAAGAATCGGTTATATTTTTCATATTATCTCCTCTTTTAGATAGACTAAAAAAAAATACGGAATTTGCATATTTATAGGATTAAACAAAGGGATTCGCAAATAAAAGCGCTAATGCTACAACCAGTCCATAAATTGTTAAAGCTTCCATAAAAGCCAGACTAAGCAATAAAGTACCTCGTATTTTTCCCTCCGCCTCGGGTTGTCTCGCGATACCTTCTACAGCTTGACCCGCAGCAGTACCTTGACCTACTCCAGGTCCAATAGAAGCAAGTCCGACGGCCAACCCAGCGGCAATAACAGAAGCGGCAGAAATCAGTGGATTCATGATAAGTTCCTCGCACTAAAATAAAGAAATAGTTAATGATACAATCGTCCAATGAAAATATGAATTATGACTTAATTATTCGATCGCTAAGATTCATCCAGTCGAAATAACTAAGAACTCGGAATTGAAGTAATAATAATATTAGTATTAAACCATAAAAGCTACTTCGATATCTCTTTTTTAGTTCCGATCCACAGGATTTTTGTGAATCCATACGACTTTTGTTCTTCCATTTCTTCTTTCCAAACTCTTTTTTTATTCTTCGTTCGTTAGTTTTCTTTATTTCATCGCTTTATTCATTCACATTCAATTCACAGGCAAAGACGAAACCGAAGAATTTCTATTGGAATCTCTATCTAAGTTCACAATAGTAGGGCGGATTAGATATATCTTTAGTTGATATATAACTATCAATATCTAATATCATATATACATGTCTTTCTTCCATAACGTAAACCAACTATTCATATCTTCATATCTTAGATTCAAGCTATTCGTATCTTAAAGTCAATCGTATTCTAGAATCATTCTTGGAACCATACACAAGAGTTGGCTTAGAGTCATTAGATCCCATATACCAAATTATGTTCCCCTCTCCCAATCAACCCATTTTTTATGAATCTCGTTTGGCAAATCATTGCATAGAAATAAACATAAGTATTTTATTCCGGTAAGGTCATTCACTTTAATTATTTAATTATTTATTAATATTTTCTTTTGGTCAATCGTTGAATTGAATAAAATCAACTGAAATGGGAATCATTCTAGAAAGCATCTTTCTTTTTCTTTTTTTTTTTTAATCACACACCGTGTAAATTGTGATACTATGATACTATAAGAATTTTTATATTAAGAATTTTGATTCAAATAATGACTCCTTATATTTGAATTGAATGATAATATTCATTGGCAGGAGTATGATATAATAAAGCCAAACATGAATTTTAGGAAAAAGATCTTTTTGATCTCTTTCCTTTTTTACAATTCCCCAATATCTGAATTTTTTTTCTATGACTCTTGGTCGTATATCCCGTATTTGTCTATTTCTATTTGTATATTGATGTTTCCTACGTGGATTATCTTTAGTTACGCATACACTGCGTTATTCTAAGCTAAAAAAAAAAAAGAGACTATTTCGAAAACTAGTCAATGATGGCCCTCCATAGATTCGCCTATATAAGCCGCCGCTAAAGTTGCAAAAATAAGAGCTTGAATACCGCTTGTAAATAATCCAAGGAACATCACAGGTATAGGAACCACTAAAGGTACTAAAGAAACAAGAACAACAACTACTAATTCATCAGCTAATATATTCCCGAAAAGTCGAAAGCTAAGTGATAAAGGTTTTGTGAAATCTTCTAAAATGTTAATGGGTAAAAGAATTGGAGTCGGTTGAATGTATTTACTGAAATAACCTAATCCCTTTTTAGAAAGACCTGCATAGAAATATGCTACTGACGTGAGCAAGGCTAAAGCAACGGTAGTATTGATATCATTCGTAGGTGCAGCTAACTCCCCATGGGGTAACTGTATTATTTTCCAAGGTAAAAGAGCACCGGACCAATTCGAAACAAAAATAAATAGAAACATAGTTCCAATAAAGGGAACCCATGGACCATATTCTTCTCCAATCTGAGTTTTGCTCACGTCTCGAATAAATTCAAGGACATATTCGAAGAAATTTTGACCGGCAGTCGGAATAGTTTGTGGATTCCGAACAGCTATAAGGGCTGAACCTAATAAGATAGCAATTACAACCCAAGAAGTAATAAGTACTTGGGCATGGACTTGTAAACCTCCTATTTGCCAATAGAAATGTTGGCCTACTTCCACACCGGATATATCGTATAACCCTTTTAGTGTGTTACTGGAACATGATATAACATTCATATTGCCCTCTAACAGAAATAGAACTTTAAAAAGAATTATTTTGATTCAACCCTCTCCCTTTCGACTTGTATACTTTAATTAGAATTATCCGTTTTGAATACTCGCTAATCACACAATATCCACAGTTTTTTTTTAATTTCTTTTCTTTTATGCGATTCAAGAAGAGTAACCGATTCCAAAAATCCATGTAGTTACCAAAAAAATTTATTTATCTTATTATTAATCAAGGATTTCGTATATAGCTAGAACGACCCTCACAAATTGCAAATACAAATTTATTAAGAATTAATCGGATTGAAGCTATAGCCGTTTGCTGGAATCGAAATATCTGCGAGATCGGGGTCACAATTTGTATCGATTAAACAAATTGTTGGAATTACAAAAGCGATACATTCTCGAAGAGCCGTATATTCTTCTTGCTGATCAACGATGATTACAATATCCGGTACCCCCGTCATATATTGAATCCCGCCCGGATACGTTTGCAAGCGTGATAATTGTCTCTTCAGGATAGCTACATCTCTTTTTGGAAGACGGTTGAGTCTCCCCGTCTTTTGTTCCGCTCTCAAATCCCTGAACTTATGAAGTCTCGTTTCTGTAGTGGACCGATTCGTTAACATACCACCGAGCCTTTTTTTTATTAATATAATATAATGACACCGGGTTCTTATTGCAGCTCGTGCTACTAAATCCGCTGCTTTATAACAAGCTTCTGATAAAAAACGAGCAGTTCTTGTCAGATTTGTAATATGAATACCTTTATGTTTTGCTGAGATATAAGGTGACATTCTAGGATTCCATTTCCTAGTACCATGACCAAAAGGAATTCCTGCTTCCATCAGCTCTTCAAAATGGATATTCCACTATCTTCTTGCCATTTCTCCCCATACTTCCTCTTTTTTTTTATCAAAAAAAGATTTGATAAAAAAAAGAGACGAGGTGCCCTGAAATAAATAATTGTTCCAATGGAACCTTCTCTTCTACCAGAGATTGGCCATTGATACACAATCCAGGCCATTCATTACTTTCGATTCGTTATTATCTTTCTTTTCTTACTATTAAGAAATCAAAGGATCAAAAATAGTTAAGAGAATCCGCTCCTTAGGACTCATTAAATCCTCTAAATGATTGTTCTAATGTATCATGTAAAGTCTTTGAAATGCAAAAGTCTAATAATTCTCTGTGGTGTAAGAAAATATCTATCATCCCCCCCCCGAATAAATTCTTTTTTTTGTTTTCAAAAGAATATTGTTATGCTGCCGTGAACAGTGCACTAATGCTTTGAATCCGGTACCAACGGGTATCATCCCCCCTAGAACAACGTTCTCTTTCAGGCCTTTCAACCAGTCGATACGACCCCGGAGAGCTGCTTTTGCTAAAACCCGAGCGGTTTCTTGAAAACTTGCTTCAGATATAAAACTTTGAGTATTCAGAGATGCTCTCGTTATTCCCAATAATATAGCTCGATAACAGATCGCTTCTTCCAAAGCACGCCCCGTTCGCTCCGCTCGTAACAATCCAATAAGTTCGCCGGGTAAAAAAATATTAGACATTCCATCTTCTGAAACCAACACTTTTGATGTTATTTGACGTACAATAATTTCGATATGTCTATTATGGATTTGGACCCCCTGGGATCGATAAACCTTTTGGATCTTATTAACCAAAGAGATACGACTTTGCACTATAGTTAGCTCAGCACCAATTAAGAATCCCCAAGGAATCCCAAGAATTCTTGTTATACGCGCGTTCCAACCCTCAACTCTTTTTTCTAGGTTCATCGATATTGAATCAATCGAACGCACTTCTAACACTTGTTCTACTTTTGGAAGACCCTGCGTTATATCACCAGATCTTGATTTTTCATATATAAATGTAATTAATGTATCTCCTTCATAAAGGATTTCTCCATAATGCCCATGAACAGTTGCTCCTGGAGTAGCCAAATAAGGCTTAGCTGATCTTATTACTACAGAGCCAGCTTGAACAATTAAAACTTGACCTGATTTGAGGTGTGGTCCATTTGTGGCTATACATATATTTTCACAAATAAACTGCCCAAGACTCATTATTGTGGACATTTCCTCACAATAATTATGATGGATAAAATACCAATTCAAATTAAATGGATTCAAAACAATCTTACTGTCTGGATCAGGATTATAAATTCTCTCGTTTTCATCCATTAAATAAAATTTACGTACTTGAAAAGTCTGTTTTAAATTATCAAGTTTCAAATAGTTAGTTACCGAAATCGGATTATAAGGTATTAAATAGTAAAATGAATAAAAATTCGCAATTTGAAGGACTGTTCCTAAGGGTCCCAACGAATTCCTAATTGGAATTAGAGGATCTTTTTGAATGTGAATTGATTGCTTTATCACATTATGATATTTGATATCGTTGAATGGACCCATTCGAAAACAATTAGATGATGACAAAATTATCAAAGATTGGCATTCCTTATTTCTATTCAACAAGGTATGAATAGTTCCTTGATTTTGTCTAAGTGATTGTTGAACCCTTGCCTTGAAATAAATGGAGTAAAAAGGATTTCTATTGGTGCGATCTGGACCATTATCAGAGATCAATCCTGGACTTGACGGAGCATTCCTTTTTCTGATATACAAAATATGGGATTGCACTAAGTCGATTCTTAGGAAATCTCGAGTCATACCATTTGTACTTACTTCAACAAAGGAAGCACAGACCTCTTCGACGGAAGAACTTTTTTTGTCTTGGTCCCAATTCAAGACTAAACAAGTTCGAACTAATTGAATACTTGTGTCAGAAATACCCCGAAAGGGTTTGCCCCTTCCATAAAGGATATAATTGACAACTCGAAGGTGCATATTATCCTTTTCCCGCAGCAGATCCTGGGGGAAGAGTGTTGCTAAATTGATACCGTTCGCTATTTCATATGTGACTACGGGTCGAACCAAAACAAAATGCTTTTTCTTGGTAGGTGTGATCCGTTGGACATAGATCCATTTTTTCAATTTTTTTGATTCCCGGGTGGATTCCTTAAGTTCTTTTTTTCCCGTTTCCGGCGGTATCAAGATGCCACTGTGTCGGGATATCTTATCCGTTTCCCCAGGAAAATGGATATCCCCAGAAAAAATTTGGAGTTCAATCTTTTTTTTTTTTTTCTCCACTCGGACCAATCCGCCCACTTGGCTTCTTCTATTTAAAGCGATTCGGGTATCTACTCCAATGATACTATTATTCCGTACCATTACGTAAGAAGATTCGGGTAAAATATGCACTTCCTCGGGAATGAAAAAAAAGCGATCAATTTTCATTTGAAATTTTGGCTTAATTTTTTTGACTCCTCGATACTCAATCAAGCCCTCTTTTTTGACGATTGAATGCGCCCCTACAGTCCCATATTTAGTAATTCCTGAATTCTTTCTTCTGTATCGAGGATCATCAAAATAAGCAAGAATACTATTTTTACGGAAAATGCCCTTTATGGGTATTTCAATCGAGATACCTGAATGGGGCATTAGTTCTTTCTCTTGTTCTTGAATGGATTGGAACGGAATGCAAAATTGATTTCTTCGCCTTTTTGCCAATAAATCAGAATTCTTGTGGAGAATTGCAGGATGTATGAGATTACAATGACCAATACCTATGATTCGATTAAATCCCGAATAATCAAAAATATCATCTTCTTTTTTATCAGAAAAATCTGACCTAACTAATTGGTGTCTCACTTGATCATTATTCACTGAGAGGCTAGAAATATATCTTCGTTCGACAGAATGAGAATGGACGTTCAGTTGATCTTGATCCTTGTGGAGTGAAAAAGAAACTACACCGGATCTGCACGAACCTCCTGATAATATCCATAA